TATATAATATAATTTAAATTTATAACACTATATATCAGCATGCATTTCTACTTTGCTGATAATGCCAATCGAGCCTTACCTGCTTTAGGGGTTTGACAGGATCAATTAGGACTTGTTCGGCATGGGGGGTAGGGGGGGTTTGTCGCGCGCGAGGCGGGGGGGAATCTTAGATATATGGGGATTAATAATAATAAAGATATGCACCTGATAGAGACTTATGTAATTATTTCAAGTATGTCTAAGGAAGCATTACATATTCTATACTTAAACAAGATTCATGTACTACCTTCTTGGACATTGGGAGTTATGCATGAATTATGTCAAATGAAAGTGACCTAAAAATTAAAAAAACCCCATGCCTTTAAATGAACGCCTTGGCATGGGGGGTTTGTGCTATTCAGCACTACACCAAGAGCTATGCCAGGAAATTCAAGATTAGCTAAATGGCCAGGTTATGGACTTGAAATAGGAACCAGATGCCAGTAATAGTGCAAGTTATATAACTTCCCAGTTATGTCCTTGATTCTATCATGAATCGTATGTCTTTAGATATACAGGGTTGGTGATCTCTTACTACATTTAATGTTCTAGAGTTCATAATATAATTAATGTTGTTGAGAATTTTCTGTTTATAAAACATGTTATGTCCTACCAAATTCCATGAACTGGTTTCTTGAGTGGGTAAGTTCTTAATATGTTGATATTTAATGTAATGTATTTAAACCATTATGTAATATAATACATAATATGTACTAAACCATAGTGCTATATTATGCATATTATGTACTATACCATAGTGAATGTGCGCATGTCGGGGTTTATTTGTTTGACAGAAAATAGTTTAATTTAGAATCCTAGCTTTGGGAGTTAGGGGTGGGAGTTAAAATCTCTCTTTTCTGGCACTAGGAAGGATTTTAACCTTCGGTCTCCGGATTACAAGACCGGCGCTTTGTGGCTAAGCTACTAGGGCAATTAAGGTTGAGGAGTTTGTTTTCTAGTCATCCTGCTAGGGGATTAAGTACTAGAAATAGGGAGAAGTACAAGACGGAGGCAATTTGCCCAATAATAATGAATGGATGTTCGACTGGTATGCCACCAATTCAGGTTAAGATAAATACGTCTGCTACTAGGACTCAGAATAGGAATTGAGAAAGGGGGCGGAAGGTGAGTCCTTGTTGTTTGGAAGTGTGTAGTAGGGGAACAATTATTAATACTAAAATGGAGAATAGCAGGGCTAGTACTCCGCCTAGTTTGTTGGGAATTGACCGTAAGATGGCGTATGCAAATAGGAAGTATCATTCTGGTTTGATGTGGGGCGGGGTTACTAGGGGGTTGGCTGGGGTGAAGTTTTCTGGGTCTCCTAGCAGGTTTGGTGAGAAGAGGGCTAGGGATGCAAGGGCTGTGAGGAGAACCATAAATCCTAGCACGTCTTTGTAGGAGAAATAGGGGTGAAAGGAAATTTTGTCTGCGTCGGAGTTTAGGCCAATTGGGTTGTTAGATCCTGTTTCGTGTAGGAATAGAGCATGTAGTAGTGTGGCTGCAATAACCACAAATGGGAGTAGAAAGTGGAATGCAAAGAATCGTGTTAGTGTTGCGTTGTCTACAGAGAAGCCACCTCAAATTCATTGTACTAGGGCGTCCCCCATATAGGGCACGGCTGATAGGAGATTTGTAATTACTGTGGCGCCTCAGAATGATATTTGGCCTCATGGCAGTACGTACCCGACGAAGGCGGTTATTATAACTAGTAGAAGAAGTACTACTCCAATGTTTCAGGTTTCTTTATATAAGTAGGAGCCATAATATAGTCCTCGTCCAATATGTAAATAAATACAAATGAAGAAAAAGGAGGCACCATTGGCATGTAGATTGCGGATAGTTCATCCGTAATTTACGTCTCGGCAAATATGTATTACGGATGAAAAGGCAGTTGAGATGTCTGAGGTATAGTGTATGGCCAGGAAGAGTCCTGTTAGGATTTGTACCATAAGACATAATAATAGGAGGGAGCCAAAATTTCATCATGCAGAGATGTTGGACGGGGCGGGGAGGTCAATTAGTGCGTCGTTGGCAATTTTGAATAGGGGGTGGGTTTTTCGGGTGACCATGGTTCTCATAGTTGAATTACAACGGTGGGTTTTCAAGTCATTAGTCCTGGTTAAAATCCGGGTGAGAATTATGTTATATTTTCTTAATTTGCTTTTGTTAAGTTTGGTGGTGGGTTTGGTTGGGGTTGCTTCTAATCCTGCACCTTATTTTGCTGCTTTAGGGTTGGCTGTGGCGGCGGGGGTGGGGTGTGGGGCTTTGGTGGGGCATGGGGGGTCGTTAGTTGGTTTAATATTGTTTTTAATTTATTTAGGTGGAATGTTGGTGGTATTTGCGTATTCGGCAGCTTTGGCTGCTGAGCCTTTTCCGGAGACGTGGGGGGCGGGATCTGTTAAGGTTTATGTTTTAATATATTTGTTGGGGGTGGGAGTTGCGGTGTGGTGATTTTGAGGTAATTATGGGGATTATTGGGTTGTTGTGGATGAATTCAAGGAATTTTTTGTGGTGCGTGGGGATGTTAGTGGGGTTTCTTTAATATATTCTGTTGGTGGGGTTATATTAGTTGTGTGTGCATGGGTATTATTGTTATGTCTTTTTGTAGTATTAGAATTGACACGGGGATTGAGTCGTGGCACACTTCGGGCGGTCTAGAGCATGGTAAGGAGAGCAATAATTAGGGTTGTGGAAATCAGGTAGAAGGTTAGGTAAATTTTAATAATATTAGAATCAATATTGTCAAATATTGAGGATAAGGAGTGGTGGAGGGGGTGGAGCCCCTTGGGTCCTATTTCTATTCATTGTCGGTCAAGTTTAGTGGCCTGCTTTCCTAATGTGAGGTTGAGTTTTGGGATGAGCCGATGAATAATCGGTGGGAAGAATCCTAGCATATTAGAGAAATTATGAAGTGTGAGGGTGGGGATGATTTTGATTTGTTTGGAGGTTGTTGTGGCCAGGGCTAATGCAATGATAAGGCCTGTAATTGTGACGGCTAAAGCTGCTAATTTAAGGGATAGGGGTATTGTTATGGTAGGGGTTTTTGATGGTAGGAAGTTTGAAATGATAATAAGTCCTGCAATAATACTTCCTCAGGCAAGGCGTTCAATGGGTGCAATTACTGCGGGATGGTTTTCGTTGATTGGGGATAAAGATAGAAACCGGGGGGAGCCCATGGTTACAAAGAATACAACCCGGAGGCTATATACTGCAGTGAAGGATGTGGCAATTAATGTTAGGGCTAGGGCTCAGGCGTTTAAGTGAGAAGTGTTGAGGGCTTCGATGATTGCATCTTTTGAAAAGAAACCTGCTAGGAAGGGCATTCCTGTGAGTGCGAGGCTGCCAATAATTAAGCAGGAGGAGGTGAATGGTATTAGTTTGTGTAGGCCCCCTATTTTTCGGATATCTTGTTCATCATTCAAGCTGTGAATAATTGAGCCAGAGCATAAGAAGAGTATGGCTTTAAAAAAGGCGTGGGTGCAAATGTGTAAAAAGGCTAGTTGTGGCTGGTTTAGTCCAATAGTGACTATTATTAGGCCTAGTTGGCTTGATGTTGAGAATGCCACAATTTTTTTGATATCATTTTGAGTTAGGGCGCAGGCAGCGGTAAATAGGGTTGTTAGGGCGCCCAGGCATAGGCAGGTGGTTAAGGCTAGTTGATTATTTTCTATTAATGGGTGTAGTCGAATTAACAGAAAAATGCCTGCAACTACCATCGTGCTTGAGTGGAGTAGGGCTGATACTGGAGTTGGACCTTCTATTGCTGAGGGCAATCAGGGGTGTAGGCCAAATTGGGCGGATTTTCCTGTGGCGGCTAGAATAATGCCCATCAGGGGAAGTGTTATGTCAAATTCTTTGGCTAGTAGAAAGATTTGTGGAATTTCTCATGAGTTGAGATTTGTTGCAATTCATGCAATAGTAAGAATTAGGCCCACGTCTCCAACTCGATTGTAGAGGACTGCTTGGAGGGCTGCTGTGTTGGCGTCAGCTCGGCCGTGTCATCACCCAATTAGTAAAAATGATATAATGCCGACTCCTTCTCAGCCAATAAATAGTTGGAATAGATTATTAGCAGTAACTAAAATGATTATAGCTACTAGGAATAGTAATAAATATTTAAAGAATCGGTTTAAGTAGGGGTCGGAGTGCATATATCATGATGCGAACTCTAGAATTGATCATGTTACGTAGAGGGCAATTGGGGTAAAGATTAGTGAGTAATGGTCAAACTTGAAGCTAATATTAATGTCGAAGTTTATGATATTTATTCAGTTTCAAGTGGTAATTACACTTTCTGTTCCTTGATCTAGAAAAATAATTAGGGGGATGACATTAATGAAAAATGCGGTGCTTACGGCGGTTTTGGCATATTTAAGGGCTCAGTCTTGACTTAGGGGTTTTGGATTTAGTGTTATTAGGAGGGGCCAGGTTAAAATAATTAGGGTTAGGAGTAGGGTAGTAGTTATAATAGTATTTACCATAGCTGCTACTTGGAGTTGCACCAAGAGTTTTTGGTTCCTAAGACCAACGGATGAACTATTATCCTTTAGAAGCTTCGAATGAGCCATGGAGTTTAACCATGGGGATGAGGATTAGCAATCCTTACTGCCTCGGGCCTCTTTCGGTGGATAAGGGGAATTTAACCTCTATTTTTAGAACCACAATCTAATGTTTTGTGTTAAACTATATCTACAGTATCATCAACCTCATATGATTTCGGGTTTTGTAATGAGGAGGATTACTGGGAGGAGGTGGAGTGTTATTAGTAGGTGCTCTCGTGTGTGGAAGGGCTGTAAGTTAATGATATGATGTGGGAGTGGGCCTCGTTGAGTTATTAAGAAGAGGTATAGAGAGTAGGCCGCGGTAATTAGGGTTCCTGCTCCAGTCAGGGCCAGTGTTCATGGTGATCAATTAAATATTGCTGTGATGATTACTAGTTCTCCTATCAGGTTAGGTAAGGGGGGTAAAGCTAGATTTGCTAAATTTGAAATGAATCATCATGTGGCTGTTAGTGGGAAAATAATTTGTAGTCCGCGAGCCAGAATTATTGTTCGGCTGTGGGTTCGTTCGTAGGTTGTGTTGGCTAGGCAGAATAGGGCGGAGGAGACTAGGCCGTGAGCAATTATTAATACTAGGGCTCCGGTAAATCCTCATGGGGTTTGAATTAGAATTCCTCCTGCTACCAGGCCTATATGACTAACGGATGAATAGGCGATTAATGATTTTAGGTCTGTTTGTCGTAAACAGATAGATCCTGTTATAATTACGCCCCATAGGGCTAATACAATAATGGGATATACTATATTTTTGGATAAAGGATCTAGGATAACCATTATTCGCATTATGCCGTAGCCCCCAAGTTTTAGTAAGATTGCTGCTAGTACTATTGATCCTGCCACGGGGGCCTCTACGTGGGCTTTTGGTAGTCATAGGTGCACACCATACAGTGGCATTTTTACTAAGAAGGCAATTAAGCATCCTGCCCATCAGATTTTATCTCCTCAAGAATTTAGGATTAGAGGTTGTGAGTACTGAATAATAAGTATTGATAGGGTTCCTGTATTTTGGTGTAAGAGAAGGAGGGCTACTAGTAGAGGGAGGGAGCCTACTAGGGTATAAAATAGAAAATATGTTCCTGCGCTTAATCGTTTAGCCTGATTTCCTCAACGAGTAATAATAATTAAAGTTGGAATGAGAGTTGCTTCAAATATAACGTAGAATATAATAATTTCGGTGGCCCCAAATGCCATAATTAGGAAGGTTTGTAGTGAGGCTAATAGGGTAATGTAGGTTCGTTGGCGGGGCATGGGTTCTGTTTTGACGTGATTTTGGCTGGCAAGAATTATTAGGGGGAGGAGCCAACAGGTGAGTACTAGTAGAGGTGTTGATAGGGGATCTGTGCCCATATACAGATTGGAGGAGGTTCAACCTGTTTCTGAGGACCATTTGATTCAGTTGAGGCTGGCTAAGGCAATGATTAGACTTTGGAGTGTTGTGGTTGTTCAAAGTCATTTTGAGGAGGAAAGCCAAATTGTGGGAAATAATATGATTGTTGGGATTAAAATTTTTAGCATTGTAGAAGATTTAGGGCTTGTAGTCGATCTGTTCCATGAGTTCGGGCTGTGGCAACTAGTAGGGCAAGTCCTGCCCCGGCTTCGCAGGCTGAGAAGGCTAGTAGGAGGATTGGGGCTGCGGAAAAGGTAGTTGATTCTAATTGTAATATTCATAGAGCTAGGGCGATGAATAGGGATAATATTATGCCTTCTAGACATAAAAGGGCTGATAGGAGGTGGGTGCGGTGGAAGGCTAGGCCCATGAGCCCTAAGGTAAATGCTGAGGTGAAGCTGAAGTATACTGGTGTCATAAGGGGGTCACGGATTTGAACCGCGGTCTTCTGAGCCGAAATCAGAGGTCTTATATTTGGACTAACTCCCTATTCGGCTCATTCTAGGCCTCCTTGTACTCACTCATAAATTAGGCCTAGTGTTAATAGGATGAGGACGGTTGCAGCTCATAGTAGGGTGTAGGTGGGGTCGGGTAATTGATTACCCCAGGGTAGGGGGAGTAGGAGGGCAATTTCTAAATCAAATAGGAGAAATAGGATGGCGATTAGGAAAAAACGTAAGGAAAAAGGGAGGCGTGCTGAGCCCAGTGGATCAAAGCCGCATTCGTAGGGGGAGAGTTTTTCTGCGTCTGGATTTATTTGGGGTAGTCAGAATGAAACTAGGGCTAAGATTATGGAGAGGGCTGTGGTAATGAGTAAAATAGCTATGATCAAATTCATTATCTTTCCTTGGATTTTAACCAAGACTAGGTGATTGGAAGTCACTCGTACTAGCTTTAAATACTAGAAAGATATGAGCCTCATCAGTAAATAGAGACATATAGGAATAGTCATACTACGTCTACGAAGTGTCAGTATCAGGCGGCTGCTTCGAATCCAAAGTGGTGTTCTGATGTAAAATGATATTGGATTTGCCGGAGGAGGCAGACAGCAAGGAAGGTCGAACCAATGATGACGTGCAGTCCGTGGAAGCCTGTTGCTACAAAGAAGGTTGAGCCATAGACTCCGTCGGCAATAGTGAAGGGGGCTTCATAATATTCTATGGCCTGGAGGGCTGTGAAGTAGAAGCCTAGAAGAATTGTTAGGGCGAGCGATTGGATTGCTTGTTTACGCTCTCCTTCTATTAGGCTGTGGTGGGATCATGTTACTGTTACACCTGATGCTAGAAGTACGGCGGTGTTGAGAAGTGGCACTTCGAATGGGTCTAGTGTTGTAATTCCGGTGGGGGGCCAGCATCCTCCTAGTTCGGGCGTTGGGGCTAGGCTGGAATGGTAGAAGGCTCAGAAGAAACCAAGGAAGAAGAATACTTCTGAGGTGATAAAGAGAATTATTCCATATCGTAGGCCTTTTTGGACGGGAGGTGTGTGGTGTCCTTGGAAAGTGCCTTCTCGGACAATGTCTCGTCACCATTGATATATGGTGAGGAGTAATAGTACTAGTCCTAATGATATTAGGGTTGTTGAGTGAAAGTGAAATCAGATTGCTAGACCTGATGTTATTAGAAGAGCAGCTACTGCCCCGGTCAAGGGCCATGGGCTTGGATCAACCATATGATATGCGTGTGCTTGGTGGGCCATTAGACGTTTTCTTGTAAGTATAGGCTTAATAGTAAAACAAATACGTAGGCTTGAATAATAGCTACTGCTACTTCTAGCAGGGTTAGTAGTACTAGAAGAATGGCAGTAAGTGCGGCCACTGTGGTCATTATGGGGAGCAGGGTAATTGTTGCGGTTGAAATTAGTTGAATTAGTAAATGCCCTGCTGTAAGGTTGGCTGTAAGTCGTACACCTAGTGCGAGGGGTCGGATAAATAGGCTAATTGTTTCGATAATAATTAGGACTGGGATCAGCGGGGCAGGAGTTCCTTCTGGCAGGAGATGACCTAGGGCTGCGGTAGGCTGATTTCGGAGTCCAATAATAACTGTGGCCAATCATAGGGGTACGGCTAGTCCCATGTTCAGTGATAGTTGAGTTGTGGGGGTAAATGTGTAGGGCAATAGGCCTAAAATATTTAGTGTAAGGATAAAAATTATTAGGGAGGCCAAGATTATTGCTCATTTGTGTCCCCCCTGATTTAGGGGGGTTAATAGTTGTTGTGTAAAAGTTTTAATGAATCAGCTTTGCAGGGAGATTAGTCGGTTATTTTGATAGCGGTTGGTGGGGGAGGGGACCAGAATTCAAGGCAGTGTAAGTGCGATGGCAATTAGGGGAATACCCAGATGTGTGGGGCTTATAAATTGGTCAAATAGGTTTAGTGCCATGGTCAATTTCAGGTGTCTGATTTAAGTTTTTCAGTACTTAATATTGTAATTTCGTTTGTGAAGGTGTGATTTAGAACTTTGCGGGGAATTACTGTTAGGAAAATTAGTCACGAGAATACAAGAATTGCAAATCATGGGGCGGGATTTAATTGTGGCATATCACTGGAGGTGGTTGGGGGCCACCAATCTTTAGCTTAAAAGGCTAACGCTAATCCCTATTTAGCTTTCCAGTGAGGCGTCTTCAAGCATAAGGGAGGATCAATTCTCGAAGTGTTCTAGAGGGACGGCTTCTACAACGATGGGCATGAAGCTGTGATTTGCTCCACAAATTTCAGAACATTGTCCATAAAATACTCCTGGGCGAGAGGTAATAAAAGAGGTTTGATTTAATCGTCCTGGGACAGCGTCTATTTTAATGCCTAGCGCTGGAACGGCCCAGGAGTGTAGGACGTCTTCAGCTGATACTAGGACCCGAATTGGAGATTCTATTGGAATTACTATTCGGTGGTCAGTTTCAAGAAGTCGGAATTGTCCGGGGGCCAGGTCTTGTGTTGGGATTATGTAAGAGTCAAAAGCTAAATCTTCGTAGTCCGGGTATTCGTAGCTTCAGTATCATTGATGGCCTATAGCTTTTACTGTTAGATGGGGATCATTAACTTCATCTATTAGGTAGAGAATTCGAAGAGAAGGAAGGGCAATTAGGATGAGGATTACTGCTGGAAGGATGGTTCAGACAATTTCAATTTCTTGAGAGTCTAGAATGTATTTATTAGTAAGTTTAGTGGTAACTATTACGACAATAATATATAAGACTAGGGTGCTAATTAGGAAAACAATTATTAAAGCATGGTCGTGGAAGTGCAGAAGTTCTTCTATTACAGGGGAGGCCGCGTCTTGGAATCCTAGTTGTGAGGGATGTGCCATTAAGCTGTGAAGCTTAAGATACGCAGGATTTTAACCTACAATTTTGCCTTGACAAGGCAGAGTAATATTCATTTTTACTAGTATCTTATGGAAGAAAGTGACAGAGTGGTTATGTGACTGGCTTGAAACTAGTTTACGGGGGTTCGATTCCTTCCTTTCTCGTTAGTTTGTTTGTACCTGCACGAAGGCGGGTTCTTCAAATGTGTGGTAGGGCGGCGGACATCCGTGCAGTCATTCCACGTTTGTGGAGGTTAGTTCGACGGAAAGAACCTCTCGTTTGGCAGTAAAAGCTTCTCATAGGATGTAGAGGAATATTACAACTGCTACTAGGGATACTAGGGAGCCAATAGATGAGATGATATTTCATAGTGAGTAGGCATCTGGGTAGTCTGAATATCGTCGTGGCATTCCAGCTAGTCCTAGGAAGTGTTGTGGGAAGAAAGTAAGATTTACACCTACAAACATTGTTCCGAAGTGAATTTTTGTTCAGGTGTCGTGCATAGTATATCCTGTGAAGAGGGGGAATCAGTGGACGAAAGCTCCTATAATGGCAAATACAGCGCCTATTGATAGTACATAGTGGAAGTGGGCTACTACATAATAGGTATCATGTAATACAATATCTAATGATGAATTGGCTAGGACAATTCCGGTAAGTCCCCCAACTGTAAAGAGGAAGATGAAGCCGAGGGCTCAGAGTAGTGGTGTCTCTCATTTGATTGAACCTCCGTGCAGAGTGGCGAGCCAGCTAAATACTTTAACCCCGGTTGGAATTGCAATAATTATTGTTGCAGATGTAAAGTATGCTCGAGTATCTACGTCTATTCCTACTGTGAATATGTGGTGGGCTCAAACGATGAAGCCTAGGAGGCCAATAGCCATTATGGCCCATACTATTCCCATGTAACCGAATGGTTCTTTTTTGCCGGCATAATAAGCTACAATGTGGGAGATTATTCCAAATCCTGGTAAAATTAAAATATATACTTCTGGGTGGCCAAAGAATCAGAAAAGGTGTTGGTATAGAATGGGATCTCCTCCTCCCGCAGGATCAAAGAATGTAGTATTTAAATTTCGGTCTGTTAGAAGTATTGTGATGCCGGCGGCTAGCACGGGTAGAGATAGCAGCAGAAGTACAGCTGTAATTAGTACAGCCCATACAAATAGAGGTGTTTGGTATTGTGAAATTGCTGGAGGTTTCATGTTAATAATAGTTGTAATAAAGTTAATGGCCCCTAGAATAGATGATACCCCTGCTAGATGGAGGGAGAAAATAGTTAAATCTACGGAAGCTCCGGCATGTGCAAGATTTCCAGCTAGGGGTGGATAGACAGTTCACCCTGTCCCTGCTCCTGCTTCAACCCCAGATGAGGCGAGCAGTAGTAAGAAGGAAGGCGGGAGTAGTCAAAAACTCATATTATTTATTCGGGGAAATGCTATGTCTGGCGCTCCAATTATTAGGGGAACAAGTCAGTTTCCGAAGCCTCCGATTATGATTGGTATTACTATAAAGAAAATTATTACGAAGGCATGGGCAGTGACAATAACATTATAAATTTGGTCGTCGCCCAGGAGGGCACCGGGCTGGGCTAGCTCTGCCCGAATTAATAGGCTAAGGGCTGTACCAACTATTCCGGCTCAGGCACCGAATACTAGATAAAGGGTACCAATGTCTTTATGATTAGTTGAGAAAAATCAGCGCGTGATCGTCACAGGTAGGATGGCCGAGGGTTAGGCGGTGGATTGTAGCTCCATGAACAAAGGTTTAAGTCCTTTTCCTATCATAAGTCTTGTGGTGTATTACACGTTGGATTGCAAATCCAAAGATGCAGGCTAATGGCCTGCCGGGGCTTTCCCCGCCTTTAATTATTGAGGCGGGGAAAGTAGATGAATGCTCGCTGGCTTGAGCGTCTAGCTGTTAACTAGGAGTTTGTAGGATCGAGGCCTTCTCATCTAGTAAGGCTTTAGCTTAATTAAAGTGTCTGGGTTGCATTCAGAAGATGTGGGATAGAGTCCTGCAAGTCTTACACAGGGACTAGGAGATTTTCACTCCTACTTAAAGCTTTGAAGGCTTTTGGTCTAGTATTATCCTAAGTCTCTAGTTGATTAGTGCTTGGGCTAGGGGGGTTAGTGGAAGGAGGAGTAGGGCTGTGGTTATAAATATGGCTAGGGGAGTTGTGTTTTGTGTATTTTGTAGGCGTCAGGGGGCTAGAGAATTATTTATATTTGGTGAAATTGTTAGAGTTATGGCGTAGCATAATCGTAAATAAAAGTATAGGCTTAGTAGGGCACTGAGGGCTATGATGGTTGCGGTCAGGGGAAGTCCTTGTGTAGTTAACTCTTGCAAAATTAACCATTTTGGTATGAAACCTGTTAGTGGGGGGAGGCCTCCTAAGGATAAGAGTGCGAGGGCTGCTGTGGTTGTGATGAGGGGGGCTTTGGATCAGGTTATTGCTAATGTATTAATTTTTGTGGCGGATATTAATTTAAATGTTAGGAAGGTTGCTGCTGTTATGATGATGTAAATAATTAGGGTTAGGACGGTTAGTTGTGGTTTGTACTGAACAATAACAATTATTCAGCCTAGGTGGGCGATGGATGAGTAGGCTAGAATTTTTCGTAGTTGGGTCTGGTTTAGACCCCCTCAGCCGCCAATAAATACTGATAGTAGGCCCAGGGTGGTTAGTAGTTGGGGGTGGGCGGATGGGGCTATTTGAATAATTAATGCAAAGGGTGCTAGTTTTTGTCAGGTGGCCATAATTAGTCCGGTAGGGAGATCTAGGCCTTGTATTACGGGTGGCATTCAGAAGTGGACGGGGGCTAGGCCTACTTTTAGTGCTAGTGCTATGGTAATTAGTGTGGTTGCAATGGGGTGGGTTAAGCAGTAGATATTTCACTCTCCTGTAGCTCAGGCGTTAATAGTGCTGGCAAATAGGATAGTTGCTGCGGCAGCAGCTTGGGCTAGAAAATATTTGGTAGTGGCTTCCACTGCCCGGGGGTGGTGGTGTTGTGCTATCAGGGGTAGAATTGCTAGTGTGTTGATTTCAAGGCCTATCCAGGCGAGTAGTCAATGGGAGCTCATGAATGTCAGGGCTGTGCCCAGGCCTAGACTTGATAGTAAAATTGTGATGACGTAGGGGCTCATTGGTAAGAGAAGGATTTTAACCTACATTTTTGGGGTATGGGCCCAAAAGCTTAATTTAGCTGATCTTACTAGGAAGTGGTGTAATGGAAACACTTGGGGTTTTGATCTCCACAATATGGGTTCGAGTCCCTTCTTTCTAAGGAGCCGGGGGGATTTTAACCTCCGTAAATCACTCTATCAAAGTGGTCCTTGGGCATTCAGGCACAGCTCCTTTATAGTTGGGGTGGTAGGCCCATGAATGCAATTGGTAGGGCGGCATGTCATAAAAGGAGGGCTAGTGTTATTGGTAAAAAATTTTTTCATACTAGGTGTATTAGTTGATCGTAGCGGAAGCGGGGGTAAGAGGCACGTACTCAGAGGAATAATATAGATAGTAATGCAGCTTTTGTTATAATGTTGATTGAAGCAAGTTCTGGGGTGGTTGGAGTGTAGGTTGCGCCTAAAAATAGAATGGTCGATAGTGTATTTATTAGGAGGATGTTAGCGTATTCGGCCAGGAAAAATAGGGCGAATGGGCCTCCGGCATATTCTACGTTGAAGCCTGATACTAGTTCTGATTCTCCTTCTGTGAGATCAAAGGGGGCCCGGTTTGTTTCTGCTAGGGTGGAGATATATCATATGGCGGCTAGGGGTCAGGCTGGGAAAAGGAGTCAAATTGCTTCTTGGGTTATATTAAATATTTGTAGGGTGAAACCCCCTGTGAAGACAATAATTGATAATAAAATTAGGCCTAAGCTGACTTCGTAGGAAATGGTTTGGGCAACTGCTCGGAGGGCCCCAATTAGGGCATATTTTGAGTTAGATGCTCATCCTGATCCTAGAATGGAGTAAACTGCTAGACTGGAGAGGGCTAAAATAAATAGCATGCCGAGATTTAGGTCAGTCACTGGGTGGGGGATGGGTATGGGTGCTCATAATAATATGGCCAGGGTGAGGGCTAATATTGGGGTGGCAAGAAATAGGAAGGGGGAAGCAGTTGAAGGGCGAACGGGTTCTTTAATAAATAGTTTGACGCCGTCTGCAATTGGTTGAAGTAGTCCGTAGGGGCCTACTACGTTGGGGCCCTTACGTAGTTGTATATATCCTAGGACTTTTCGTTCAATTAAGGTGAGGAAGGCGACTGCTAGTAAGACTGGTACGATGTAGGCTAGGGGGTTGATTACGTGCGTGACTAGAAGGGTAATCATAATTAAGAGGAGGATTTGAACCTCCGGTTGAAAGGGCTTAGGCCTTTTGCAATTACCGGGCTCTGCCATCTTAATAATCTTATCTTGATGTGGGGTTATGCCCTCCTTTTGTTTAATTTAGTTGATGTCATTAAGTTAGGGTGGGGCGTATTTATAATATGGGCCCCCTTTTTCCGGTCCTTTCGTACTAGGAAGAGTGGCATTACAGATAGAAACTGACCTGGATTGCTCCGGTCTGAACTCAGATCACGTAGGACTTTAATCGTTGAACAAACGAACCCTTAATAGCGGCTGCACCATTAGGATGTCCTGATCCAACATCGAGGTCGTAAACCCCCTTGTCGATATGGACTCTGAAAGGGGATTGCGCTGTTATCCCTAGGGTAACTTGGTCCGTTGGTCGGCGGGTTAGGCCGGATCTTTATGGTCAGATGTTCTGTGACTTAGAGATGTCTTTCTTGGTTTTAGGGTATAACCCCAGTCCGCATGGGAGCTTTATTTTCTCCCGTGGTCGCCCCAACCGAAGATAGGGATCAGTTAGCTATTTAGTTTAACGTAATTTTGGGGTTCTTGACATAGTTGATCTTGTATCTTAAGCTCCAAAGGGTCTTCTCGTCTTGTATTTGTATGTCCGCTTCTGCACGGGCAGATCAATTTCATTGACTTGAAAAGGGAGACAGTTAAGCCCTCGTTCCACCATTCATACAGGTCTTCATTTAAAAGACAAGTGATTGCGCTACCTTCGCACGGTCAAAATACCGCGGCCGTTTAACTTGTCACTGGGCAGGCAAGACCTCCTATACATTGATTTTTGCAGGAGGCGATGTTTTTGGTAAACAGGCGAGGCTTATGTTTGCCGAGTTCCTTCCTTTTCTTTTAGTCTTTCCTTAGTTTGGCCTTCCGGTGTGGGGTTAACGATTGGGTTATGTGAGAATTTCTTGGTTTTTGATATGGTCACATTGCCCTCTTTGATTGGGCTCGGTAATTGCTAGTGGGGGGTCCGGTCTAGCATACACGTAGGCTTGGAGAAGGGGGTTCCTTCTTATTACTCATTTTAGCAGTATCTCTTCCATGTAGGCATGGAGCGGCCTAATATAATTAGGGGTTTTAGATATAATATTTGGATAATGGATTTTTGATCCGCCGGAGCTTTAACGCTTTCTGCCTAGGTGGCTGCTTTTAGGCCCACTAGAGCGGCATATCTTATTTAATATAATCTTTAACCACCTGGTGAGGTTGTATCCTGTTTCAGAGGGGCTGTACCCCCTCTGACTGACTGTCGCACGTTTCTCTGGCTCGTAATTTAAAAAATATCTATGAGTTGAGGAGCGCGAGGCTGAACTTCTATTCATTTCTTAGGCAACCAGCTATAACTAAGTTCGGTAGGTTTGTCACCTCTACCCGGAGCTCTTCCCACTCTTTTGCCACAGAGACGGGTTGGCCCTAATTAATAGGCTGTCTCGGGGTAGCTCACTTAGTTTCGGGGCTTTGAACTAAAGCACGCTTTGCTCAGGGGGGCTGGCTAAATCATGATGCAAAAGGTACGAGGGTTAGTCTCTGCTTTATTATGCTTAAATGAGTTGTTTCATTTCTCTTTCAGCGTTCCCTTGCGGTACTTTTTCTATGGCTTTGGGGTTAGTGCCTTTTCTGTCTCACATACTGGGGCGGTAGAATGTTTTAGTTTGGCATATTGTGGTTTAAGTAAAGTGTTTTAATGTTGTTTTGGTTATTTTGGTAGTTAAGCTAGCTGTTTAGCTCAGGGCGATCCAACTTGCATGGATGTCTTCTCGGTGTAAGGGAGATGCTTAGCTATCTCAGCCACGCCCTGATTATTCCAAGTGCACCTTCCGGTACACTTACCATGTTACGACTTGCCTCCCCGCGTTAGAAAATATCTAATTAGGAATGTTAGGTTTGGGTTTAATATGTGAGGGGAGAGTGACGGGCGGTGTGTGCGCGTCTCAGAGCCTAATTCAAAAGGACGCTCTATTTGCTTTTTACTACTAAATCCACCTTCAGGCATTTGTTTCAGAGTGCCATTCGTAATATTCTGTTGTAGAAAATGTAGCCCATTTCTTCCCACTTCGTGCGCTACACCTCGACCTGACGTTTTTGGGCGGGCCCATTTTGCTTACTGTTAGGCCTTCACAGGGTAAGCTGACGACGGCGGTATATAGGCGGGGAAAACAAGAAGTGGTGAGGTTTAACGGGGGTTATCGGTTCTAGAACAGGCTCCTCTAGGTGGGTCTGAGACACCGCCAAGTCCTTTGGGTTTTAAGCTGTGCTCGTAGTACCCGGGCGGATGTGTGTGTAAAAGTACATCTAAGTTTAGGGCTAAGCATAGTGGGGTATCTAATCCCAGTTTGTTTCTTAGCTTTCGTGGGGTCAGGTTTAATTTGTTTAAAGCTACTTTCGTGTTAGGGTTTCGTGCCCCCGGGGTGCGTATGACGGCTTAGAGGGTCTTTAGCTTTATTTTTTATGTCCCTTAACCACCCTTTACGCCGTAGCTATCAACTAGGGTCTTTCGTATAACCGCGGTGGCTGGCACGAATTTTACCGACCCTTTTGGCCCTAACTAAGTCAAGTTTACACTTATGGCTTAATGTTTATTACTGCTGAATTCCCTTGGGGGTGTGGCGTAGCAAGGCGTCTTGGGCTAAGGTTAATGTGCCTGATGCCTGCTCCTCGTCCCCGGGCGGGGGATTGAGGGCATTCTCACAGGGATGCGGATACTTGCATGTATAAATTGGGCTAAGGCTGATAGTAAAGCCAGGACCAAGCCTTTATGCCCGTGGAACTTTTCTAGGGTTCATCTTAACATCTTCAGTGTTATGCTTTGGTTTAAGCTACACTAGC